GAGTTTTTTTTAGGGTTGTTACGTCTGCGTCTACTTCGGCTCAAACCAGCGTTCTGAAAAAACTTTAGTGAAGTTATGTTAGAGAAAAAGCAGGGTTCGTTTAGTTCATTTGTCAAAAAACCTCAATCGGGACACGCAAAAAATAGGCCAATTCGGCAGCTTTTTGTTCAATTTCTCGGGGCGTAAAATTTTCATCAGTACGTGTCAAGGGAACGGCCCCCTGGCCTCGGATTTCCATATAAAGAACACGACGAGCATAAATACCCTCTTTAACTTCTATTCGGACAGACTGAATATCTTTTATCAGAAATCGGAGGAAAACACGACGATTTTTTCCAGGAAATCCCCAACGAAAAATAGACACTATTCCTTCTTTTCTATCGAATCGATCATAACCACTACCTACATTCCACGAAATTGTACACCACAAATAGGCGCTAATAAAAAGACCCGCGACCCCATAAAAAGACATTACGAGTCCTTGTGGAAAAAAAATGATTTCTTGAGAAGGAAATAAATATATCAAATTTTTACCAAGATAACTGGAGGTTCCAACCAATAAGAAGCCTAATGAACCTAAAAAAAGAATAATGGCCCATAAAAAATTACTTATTTTTCGAGACCCCCTTATAAGTTCTATCCATATATGTTCTGATCGCCAACTCATACTTGATATGATTTCATTTTATTTGGAATTGAGCACATAGCCCAATGAATTTGACTTTACTTTTTTTGTTTCCGAAACAACTCTCATCAACTAGCACTATTTTGATGTTAACCTTTAGGAATAATTCATAAAATGGGTTAGATGGAAAAACCCTCTTCACTTCATGACCCTACTAAGGATATTTGCATACCTATTAATACATAGACTTTCCATTTCAGACATCCGCCAATACCAATTCTAATTGAAAATACCTAGAATTAATTTACCCATATATAATTTTCGGTATGTATAAGAACCCTTTCTTTCATTTATGTATGTTCGCTTTCTGTTCCGCGGAAACCCCATAGTTATACCATACAATAAATTTCATTTTTTTTACTTAGATAAAAAAATGAAATTTAGTCCCATCAGATCTAAACAATCTTGTTTTTTTGAACATAAAGAAATAAAGAAGCCATTGCCATTGCCGGAAATACTAGGCCTACTAAAGGCACAAAAATAGAAGGAAAGTTGAAAGTTATCATAGAATGAATACCCCGATTTACTATTTGTACCTGTTATTATTATATTGCTTCTATTGTTATAAAGTGTTATAAAGATATCTTGTAATAATTTTAAATTATCGAATTATTATTAATTCGATTCTACTTAGTATATTGTAATTATGAAATTTTCATTTGAATTAATATAGATCGAAGTAGAAGTATATATCTAAGTGAGTATATATAATAAGTGCAAGGAATGTAGACCTAAATAAATGGACTTATTCCGACATGAAGGATAGGTATGATAATTTAATTTCTTTTTCTTCCTCTATTCTTCTTCGTCTTTTAATAAAGAAAAAGTTTTTTACAAATTACCGAAAGATTTATAGGCTTCTTAGACAAAATGAGAGATATAGAAAAAAACACAATTATATATTTTCTATATTTAAATTTATTATATAATACATAGGAAGATGCACTTTACCTAATTTCACAAAAGCAAGAATTCATTCTTTTATAGAGGCTCACTGATTCGTAATCATGAATATTAGGAAAAAAAAAAAAAGAAAAATTATATGCAACTTGTGATTCTTTCTACAAGTGGATCTTATGGATCTTAGTTCACCAAAGAAAATCACATTCTTCTTATTTTTACTTTGATTCCGATAAACTAACTACATCTTTATTACAAAAAACGAATTAAACTTAATACTCTTTTGAATTTTTATTCAAAGGAAAGAAAGCGTGGAGTTCAAATAACTCACTCAGAACGCTTTTTAAAGGATTACGTGGTACGATTAGATCGAATAAGCCCTTCTGGAATAAATATTCAGCCGCTTGTGACCCTTCGGGTACTGTTTTATTTAATGTTTGTTCAATTACTCTTTTACCCGCAAATGCAATGTAGGCGTTGGGTTCGACAATAATGATATCCCCCAACATACCAAAACTGGCTGTCACCCCGCCCGTAGTCGGAGATGTAAGAATTGGTACATAAAAAAGTTTTTTATTTGATTGATAATCGTATAAAGCAGAAGAAATTTTAGCCATTTGCATCAAGCTCAAACTTCCTTCTTGCATACGCGCACCCCCAGAAGCACATACTATAATAAGAGGTATAAATTTTTTGGTAGCATACTCAATCAATCGGGTAATTTTCTCCCCGACTACAGATCCCATACTACCCCCCATAAACTGAAAATCCATAACCCCAATTGCTACGGGAATACCATTTAATTGGCCTATGCCTGTTTGAATGGCCTCAGTTAATCCTGTCTTTTTTTGATAAGAATCAATACGATCTTTATAAGGCTCCTCCTCCGAATGAAATTCAATGGGATCCAGAGAG